AATTTTTCCTTGAATCCAAGACGATTTTAATACAGCATTTTAGAAAACAAACCTCTAGATGTTTAGAATAAAAAAGTAGTCCCAGGAGTCCTTTTCCCGCGCTTGCTTCCGCTGGAAAAAAATTCGAGTTTTCTATCAACAAAACAGAATACCATATTTCAATTCTCTTGTCGATCAGGCGACACCCGGATTTGAACTGGGGAAAAAGGATTTGCAGTCCCCCGCCTTACCACTCGGCCATGTCGCCAAAACGATGCAAAAAAAGATATGGGAATACCCCGGCCTCTCAAAAAAGGGGGCGGGGGTTCTAAACTTGTTTTTTTTTTTAATCCTTCTTCATTTCAATTATACCAGCAACTGTCAATATATGTAAACCCTAGAACATAAATTTTTATTGTTACACAGATATTATCTAATCTGGTATCTTATCCATATATATATAATACCTATCCTATCGGAAATTTTCAAGAAACTCTTGTGCTTCCATTTTTTTTTTTTTTACAATTTTTCATTAATTAAATAGGTTAAATAGATTGAATAGAAAAAAATTTAACACGACATGTGCTGTCCCGAACGGCAATAAAGTAAGAGACATATATAGATAGTTATAGCTGGAGTTAGATCTGTGCATGTTTAATAAATACAAGCCTTATTACGTACTTTAATCGTATTCTCAAATTCTAAAAAAAAATAGGTAAAAATATCTCTCTTCTTTGTGAATTCTAATTCTTTTTTGAACAATTGAAAAGGTTAAGTGCTAAAAAAATCAATTCTATATTGTTTCTGATTATTAGATCTTTATCTCATCGAGCTGAGCAAATCCCGAATTCATTTTTGGGGGGTATCCAATCGAATTGGAATATCATAATAATAGAAATGGAATTCATTTTTTGTTTTGATATTCTTAAAAATACCCTGAAGTCTAGGTGGAATTTTTCAATTCATTTCCATTTCTATTAGAATTTAGATTCTATCTGTTTGTTTTATTGCAAATTCCAATTGGAGTATATAATTCTATTTATTTTTCATAATAGGTATTTCATGGTAGACGGAGTTAGGTAAAATTTCATGTGATTCAGTAAAAAGAACAGAAATTCCATTATTGCTAAATCTATTCATGTGATTCGATGAAGAGTGACAGCAAATCGCGGGATATTTTCTATAAAATAAATGAAAAAATGGAAAATGCTTGGAGTTGAAAATGAGGGAATGTCTACACTACCTGGGTTGAATCAAATACAATTTGAAGGGTTTTGTAGATTCATTGATCAGGGCTTAACAGAAGAACTTTTTAAGTTTCCTAAAATTGAAGATACAGATCAAGAAATTGAATTTCAATTATTTATGGAAACATATCAATTGGTAGAACCCTCAATAAAAGAAACAGATGCGGTATATGAATCACTTACATATTCCTCTGAATTATATGTATCTGCGGGATTAATTTGGAAAAACAGTAGGAATATCCAAGAACAAACTATTTTTATTGGAAACATTCCTTTAATGAATTCTCTGGGAACTTCTATAGTAAATGGAATATACAGAATTGTAATCAATCAAATATTGCAAAGTCCTGGTATTTATTACCGGTCAGAATTGGACCATAACGGAATTTCGGTCTATACAGGCACAATAATATCAGATTGGGGAGGAAGATTAGAATTAGAGATTGATAGAAAAGCAAGGATATGGGCTCGTGTAAGTAGAAAACAGAAAATATCTATTCTAGTTCTATCATCAGCTATGGGTTCAAATTTAAGCGAAATTCTAGAGAATGTTTGCTACCCTGAAATTTTCTTGTCTTTTTTGAATGATAAGGAGGAAAAGAAAATAGGGTCAAAAGAAAATGCCATTTTGGAGTTTTATCGACAATTTGCTTATGTAGGTGGAGATCCAACATTTCCTGAATCTTTATGTACGGAATTACAAAAAAAATTTTTTCACCAAAGATGTGAATTAGGAGAGATTGGTCGACGAAATATGAACCAAAGACTGAATCTTGATATACCTCATAACAATACATTTTTGTTACCACGAGATATATTGACAGCTACGGATCATTTGATTGGAATGAAATTTGGAATGGGTACTCTTGACGATATGAATCATTTGAAAAATAAACGTATTCGTTCTGTAGCGGATCTATTACAAGATCAATTTGGATTGGCCATGGTTCGTTTAGAAAATATAGTTAGGGGAACTATAAGCGGAGCAATTAAATATAAATTGATACCGACTCCTCAGAATTTGGTAACTTCAACTCCATTAACAACCACTTATGAATCTTTTTTTGGATTACATCCATTATCTCAAGTTTTGGATCGAACCAATCCATTGACCCCAATAGTTCATGGGAGAAAATTGAGTTATTTGGGCCCTGGAGGATTGACAGGGCGAACTGCTAGTTTTCGGATACGAGATATCCATCCTAGTCACTATGGACGCATTTGTCCAATTGATACCTCTGAAGGAATCAATGTTGGACTTATTGGATCCCTAT